GCTAGTGTAGCTTAAACCAAAGCATAACACTGAAGATGTTAAGATGAATCCTAGAAAAATTCCACGGGCACAAAGGCTTGGTCCTGACTTTACTATCAGCTTTAACTCAATTTATACATGCAAGTATCCGCATTCCCGTGAGAATGCCCTCAATCCTCTGCCCGAGAACGAGGGGCAGGTATCAGGCACAACAATTCAAGCCCAAGACGCCTTGCTAAGCCACACCCCCAAGGGATTTCAGCAGTAATAAATATTAAGCCATAAGTGAAAACTTGACTTAGTTAGAGTTAAAAGGGCCGGTAAAATTCGTGCCAGCCACCGCGGTTATACGAAAGACCCTAGTTGATAGACACGGCGTAAAGGGTGGTTATGGAAAACAAATTAATAAAGCTAAAGACCCTCTAAGCTGTCATACGCATTCCGAGAGCACGAAGCCCAAACACGAAAGTAGCTTTAAATATTACCACCTGACCCCACGAAAGCTAAGAAACAAACTGGGATTAGATACCCCACTATGCTTAACTATAAACCTAGATGTATTTTTTACATAAACATCCGCCCGGGTACTACGAGCACAGCTTAAAACCCAAAGGACTTGGCGGTGTCTCAGACCCACCTAGAGGAGCCTGTTCTAGAACCGATAACCCCCGTTGAACCTCACCACTTCTTGTTTTCCCCGCCTATATACCGCCGTCGTCAGCTTACCCTGTGAAGGTCCAACAGTAAGCAAAATGGGCTCACCCAAAAACGTCAGGTCGAGGTGTAGCGTACGAAGTGGGAAGAAATGGGCTACATTCTCTATATATAGAGTATTACGGATGACATACTGAAATATGTGTCTGAAGGTGGATTTAGCAGTAAAAAACAAATAGAGTGTCCTTTTGAATTAGGCTCTGAGACGCGCACACACCGCCCGTCACTCTCCCCATATTTATAACTACCCAATATATAATAAAACACATGCTTACACGGGGAGGCAAGTCGTAACATGGTAAGTGTACCGGAAGGTGCACTTGGAACAATCAGGGCGTGGCTGAGATAGTTAAGCATCTCCCTTACACCGAGAAGACATCCATGCAAGTTGGATCGTCCTGAGCTAAACAGCTAGCTTAAATACCAAAAATTACCTATCAATATTAAAAACCTTTATAAAACCACAACAGCTCAAATTAAAACATTTTACCGTCCAAGTATGTGAGACAGAAAAGACACTACTAAAGCCATAGAAAAAGTACCGCAAGGGAACGCTGAAAGAGAAATGAAATAAATCATTAAAGCCCAACAAAGCAGAGACTAAACCTCGTACCTTTTGCATCATGATTTAGCTAGCCATTCTGAGCAAAGAGTACTTTAGTTCAAAGCCCCGAAACTACGTGAGCTACCCCGAAACAGCCTATCAATTAGGGCCAACCCGTCTCTGTGGCAAAAGAGTGGGAAGATTTCCGGGTAGGGGTGACAAACCTACCGAACCTAGTTATAGCTGGTTGCCTAAGAAATGAATAGAAGTTCAGCCCCACACTCCTTAACTCAAAAATAAATTTAAAATACACGAGATAAAGAAATATGTGAGAGTTAGTCAAAGGGGGTACAGCCCCTTTGAAATAGGACACAACCTTCTCAGGAGGTTAAAGATTATATTAAATAAGATAAGACCGCTCTAGTGGGCCTAAAAGCAGCCATCAAAACAGAAAGCGTTAAAGCTCTGGCGGAATAAAAATCTATTATACAAATACAATATCTAAAACCCCTAGCCCTATTAGGCCACTCCATGCCCACATGGAAGAAATACTGCTAAAATGAGTAATAAGAAAGAACCCCTTTCTCCTAGCCTACGTGTACACTAGATCGGACCAACCACTAGTAATTACCGAACCCAACCAAAGAGGGAAATGTGAGCACCTTAAATACCAAGAAAACTTCACATAAGACTAATCGTTAAACCTACACCGGAAGGCACATATAGGAAAGACTAAAAGAAAAGGAAGGAACTCGGCAAACACTTATAAGCCTCGCCTGTTTACCAAAAACATCGCCTCCTGCAAAAATCAACGTATAGGAGGTCTTGCCTGCCCAGTGACAAGTTAAACGGCCGCGGTATTTTGACCGTGCGAAGGTAGCGCAATCACTTGTCTTTTAAATGAAGACCTGTATGAATGGTGGAACGAGGGCTTAACTGTCTCCCCTTTCAAGTCAATGAAATTGATCTGCCCGTGCAGAAGCGGACATAAAACTACAAGACGAGAAGACCCTTTGGAGCTTAAGACTTAAGATCAACTATGTCAAGAACCTCAAACAGATTAAACTAAATAGAAACTGATCCCCGTCTTCGGTTGGGGCGACCGCGGGAGAAAATAAAGCTCCCACGCGGACCGGGATTATATCCTAAAACTAAGAGAGACATCTCTAAGGCACAGAACTTTTGACCACAAAGATCCGGCCCTTACGCCGATCAACGAACCAAGTTACCCTAGGGATAACAGCGCAATCCTCTTTAAGAGTCCATATCGACAAGGGGGTTTACGACCTCGATGTTGGATCAGGACATCCTAATGGTGCAGCCGCTATTAAGGGTTCGTTTGTTCAACGATTAAAGTCCTACGTGATCTGAGTTCAGACCGGAGCAATCCAGGTCAGTTTCTATCTGTAACGCCACTTTTCCTAGTACGAAAGGACCGAAAAATGGGGGCCTATATTATTAATACGCCCCACCCCTATTTAATGCAATCAACTAAATTAAATAATGAGAGGGCATAACCTTATATCAAGATAAGATTATTAAGATGGCAGAGCCCGGTAATTGCAAAAGGCCTAAGCCCTTTCTCCCGGAGGTTCAAATCCTCCTCTTAATCATGATAACACTTCTAATTACTTACCTAATTAACCCCCTAGCTTATATCGTGCCCGTACTATTAGCAGTCGCCTTCCTAACCCTAATTGAACGAAAAGTACTAGGATATATACAACTACGTAAAGGCCCAAATGTAGTAGGACCCTACGGACTCCTTCAACCAATCGCAGACGGGGTAAAGCTATTTATTAAGGAACCCCTACGCCCTTCAACATCTTCTCCATTTCTATTCCTAATAACCCCCATATTAGCCCTCACCTTGGCCCTTACTTTATGAGCCCCAATACCCATGCCGCATTCAATAACAGACCTAAATCTAGGCATACTATTTATCTTAGCCCTGTCAAGCTTGGCAGTCTACTCTATCCTCGGTTCAGGATGGGCTTCTAATTCAAAATATGCCCTAATTGGGGCCCTGCGAGCGATCGCCCAAACCATTTCCTATGAGGTTAGCTTAGGACTAATTCTACTATCAGTTATTATCTTTACAGGAGGTTTTACTCTACAAATATTTAACATCACCCAAGAATCAGTATGATTGCTTATCCCAGCATGACCCCTAGCTGCCATATGGTACATCTCCACCCTCGCCGAAACAAACCGGGCCCCCTTCGACCTTACAGAGGGGGAGTCAGAACTTGTCTCTGGTTTCAATGTAGAATATGCTGGGGGACCCTTCGTCCTATTCTTTCTAGCCGAATACGCCAACATCCTATTAATAAACACTCTCTCAGCTATTCTATTTTTGGGTTCGACCCACAACACTATTATACCAGAAATCACTTCACTCAGTATTATAACAAAGGCTGCCCTTCTTTCCATATTATTTTTATGAATTCGTGCATCCTACCCCCGATTCCGATACGATCAACTAATACACTTAGTATGAAAAAACTTTCTACCTCTTACACTAGCCCTAATTCTATGACACATTGCCCTGCCCATTGCACTAACAGGCCTGCCACCCCAATTATAGTCGGAGCTGTGCCCGAATGCCCAAGGACCACTTTGATAGAGTGAATCATGGAGGTTAAAATCCTCCCGGCTCCTTAGAAAGAAGGGACTCGAACCCATATTATGGAGATCAAAACTCCAAGTGTTCCCATTACACCACTTCCTAGTAAGATCAGCTAAATAAAGCTTTTGGGCCCATACCCCAAAAATGTAGGTTAAAATCCTTCTCTTACCAATGAGCCCTTACATTATTATAATCTTATTATCCAGCCTAGGTCTGGGCACAGCCCTAACATTTATAAGCTCCCACTGACTCCTAGCTTGAATAGGACTTGAAATTAATACCCTAGCAATTTTACCACTTATAGCCCAACATCACCACCCACGAGCAGTAGAAGCAACCACTAAGTATTTTCTAGCACAAGCAGCTGCAGCAGCAACCATCCTATTTGCCAGCACTATTAATGCTTGGGCAACAGGAGAATGAAACATCAATTGCTTAACCCACCCCATCGCAGCCGCACTAGCCACGATAGCCCTAGCACTAAAAGTAGGCCTAGCCCCAATACATTTCTGAATGCCCACAGTAATACAAGGATTAGACCTCACAACAGGACTTATCCTGGCCACCTGACAAAAACTAGCACCATTTGCCCTAATTATTCAAATAGCACCCTCCACTCACCCTCAACTACTAACAACTCTGGGACTTATATCAGTATTTATCGGGGGATGAGGGGGCCTAAATCAAACCCAGCTACGAAAAATCCTAGCGTATTCATCAATTGCCCACCTTGGATGAATAATTATAATTGTACAACTAAAACCACAACTAACTATCCTAACATTATGTCTCTATATCATTATAACAATAGCAACCTTCCTAACATTTAAATTAATAAACGCTACAAAAATCAATACATTAGCAACGAGCTGAGCCAAAACTCCTACTCTAACAGCAACTGCTGCCCTCGCCCTGCTCTCACTAGGAGGGCTACCCCCACTAACAGGGTTTATACCAAAATGATTAATTCTACAAGAACTTACTACCCAGGGCTTACCACTAACTGCAACAATAATAGCTCTAAGCGCACTACTTAGTCTATACTTTTACTTACGACTATGTTACTCCATAACCCTTACTATGGCCCCTAACACAAACAGCTCACTAACCCCCTGACGGATACAAAATACACAAAACAAAATCCTGTTGGCCATTACAATAATTATGGCCCTTCTGCTACTACCCGTAACCCCTGTCGCCCAAATATTAGTTAACTAGAGACTTAGGATAACATCAGACCAAAAGCCTTCAAAGCTTTAAGTAGGAGTTAAAATCTCCTAGTCTCTGCTTAAGGCTTGCGAGACTCTATCCCACATCTTCTGAATGCAACTCAGACACTTTAATTAAGCTAAAGCCTTACTAGATGAGAAGGCCTCGATCCTACAAAATCCTAGTTAACAGCTAGGCGCTCAAGCCAGCGAGCATTCATCTACTTTCCCCGCCTCCTTTTAAAAAAGGCGGGGAAAGCCCCGGCAGGCAATTAGCCTGCATCTTCGGATTTGCAATCCGATGTGTTATACACCACAAAGCTTGATAAGGAAAAGGATTTAAACCTTTGTACATGGAGCTACAATCCACCGCCTAAACCCTCGGCCATCCTACCTGTGACAATCACACGCTGATTCTTCTCAACCAACCATAAAGACATTGGTACCCTTTACTTAGTATTTGGTGCTTGAGCCGGAATAGTCGGCACAGCTCTTAGCCTATTAATTCGAGCCGAGCTAGCCCAACCCGGGGCCCTTCTAGGGGACGACCAGATTTATAACGTCATTGTTACTGCTCATGCCTTCGTCATAATTTTCTTTATAGTAATACCAATCATAATTGGAGGCTTTGGTAACTGACTTGTACCACTAATAATTGGAGCACCAGATATAGCGTTCCCACGAATAAATAATATAAGCTTCTGACTACTTCCCCCATCCTTCCTCTTACTACTAGCTTCTTCCGGAGTTGAAGCCGGAGCAGGCACAGGATGAACTGTTTATCCCCCACTTGCCGGAAATCTCGCACATGCCGGGGCTTCTGTAGACTTAACCATCTTTTCTCTCCACCTCGCGGGTGTCTCCTCTATTCTGGGGGCTATTAACTTTATTACAACCATTATTAATATGAAGCCCCCTGCCATCTCTCAATACCAAACCCCCCTGTTTGTTTGAGCTGTTTTAATTACAGCCGTACTTCTACTATTATCCCTGCCCGTTCTAGCTGCTGGTATTACAATACTTCTAACAGACCGTAACCTTAATACAACATTTTTTGACCCCTCCGGAGGAGGGGACCCCATCCTCTATCAACACTTATTTTGATTCTTTGGCCACCCAGAAGTATACATTTTAATTCTTCCGGGCTTTGGAATAATTTCTCACATTGTAGCTTACTACTCAGGGAAAAAAGAGCCCTTTGGATACATAGGAATAGTTTGAGCCATAATGGCCATCGGTTTATTAGGCTTCATCGTATGAGCTCATCATATATTTACAGTAGGAATAGACGTAGATACTCGAGCATACTTTACATCTGCAACAATAATTATTGCAATCCCAACAGGCGTAAAAGTATTCAGCTGACTCGCCACCCTGCATGGGGGATCCATCAAATGAGAAACCCCTATATTGTGGGCCCTCGGCTTTATCTTCCTGTTTACTGTGGGGGGGCTTACAGGAATCGTATTAGCCAATTCATCCTTAGACATTGTACTTCATGATACATATTATGTAGTAGCTCACTTTCACTATGTCCTCTCAATAGGAGCCGTATTTGCCATTATAGGGGCCTTTGTACACTGATTCCCTCTATTTACAGGCTATACAATACACAACACCTGAACAAAAATTCACTTCGGAACTATATTTGTAGGAGTTAACCTTACTTTCTTCCCCCAGCACTTCCTGGGTTTAGCCGGAATGCCACGACGATACTCAGACTACCCAGACGCCTACTCACTATGAAACATTATTTCATCTATTGGTTCTATAATCTCTCTAATAGCAGTCGTAATATTCCTTTATATTTTATGAGAAGCCTTCACTGCTAAACGAGAAGTAATATCTGTAGAATTATCCTCTACAAACGTAGAATGGTTGCACGGATGCCCCCCGCCTTACCATACATTTGAAGAACCCGCATTCGTACAAGTACGAACAAATTAACGAGAAAGGAAGGAATCGAACCCCCATAAACTAGTTTCAAGCCAGTCACATAGCCACTCTGCCACTTTCTTCTATAAGATGCTAGTAAAAAAGAACATTACACTGCCTTGTCAAGACAAAATTGTAGGTTAAAATCCTGCGCATCTTAAGCTTAACAGCTTAATGGCACATCCCTCACAATTAGGATTCCAAGACGCGGCCTCCCCTGTAATAGAAGAACTTCTCCACTTCCACGACCATGCCTTAATAATCGTTTTTCTAATTAGCACTTTAGTACTATATATTATTGTTGTGATGGTTACCACTAAGCTTACCAACAAGTACATCTTAGATTCTCAAGAAATTGAAATTGTATGAACAATTCTGCCTGCTGTAATCCTAATTTTGATTGCTCTTCCATCCCTTCGGATTCTCTACCTAATAGATGAAGTAAATGACCCTCATTTAACCGTAAAAGCCATAGGACACCAATGATACTGAAGCTATGAATATACAGACTATGAAAATCTAGCTTTCGACTCGTACATAACCCCAACACAAGACCTAGTCCCCGGTCAATTCCGATTACTTGAAACCGATCATCGAATAGTGGTTCCTATAGAATCCCCAATTCGAGTGCTAGTGTCAGCCGAAGATGTATTGCACTCCTGAGCTGTTCCAGCACTAGGAATTAAAATAGATGCCGTACCAGGACGACTAAACCAAACATCATTTATTACCTCCCGCCCAGGGGTATTCTACGGTCAATGTTCTGAAATCTGCGGAGCCAATCACAGCTTTATACCAATTGTTGTAGAAGCCGTTCCTCTAGAACATTTTGAGAATTGATCCTCTCTAATGCTTGAAGACGCCTCACTAAGAAGCTAAATAGGGTTTAGCGTTAGCCTTTTAAGCTAAAGATTGGTGCTCCCCAACCACCCTTAGTGATATGCCACAATTAAACCCAGCCCCATGATTTGCAATCCTTCTGTTCTCATGACTAATTTTTCTAACAGTAATTCCTCACAAAGTACTAAGCCATACATTTACAAATGAAGTCACAGCACTAAGCGCCGAGACTCTTAAATCAAACACCTGAAACTGACCATGGCACTAAACCTATTTGATCAATTTATAAGCCCCACACACCTAGGAATTCCTCTAGTTGCTATTGCACTTACCTTACCTTGAATTATAGTACCTGCCCCCACTAACCGTTATCAAAACAACCGCTTAGTATCCCTTCAAAGCTGATTTATTAAAACATTCACACAACAGCTGCTACTACCCATCAATCAAGCAGGTCACAAATGAGCAATAATCCTCGCCTCACTAATAATCTTCATTCTAACACTTAACGTTCTAGGCCTATTACCCTACACTTTTACGCCAACAACACAGCTATCATTAAATATGGGTCTAGCCGTACCACTTTGATTAGCAACCGTAATTATTGGGCTACGAAATCAGCCAACAGCAGCACTAGGCCATCTCCTGCCAGAAGGCACCCCAATTCCTTTAATTCCAGTCCTAATTATTATCGAAACAATCAGTCTATTTATTCGACCTCTAGCGCTAGGGGTACGATTAACAGCTAACCTTACAGCCGGCCACTTACTAATTCAACTAATCTCAACCGCCACAATTACACTAATGCCCATAATAACTACAGTAGCCACCCTCACCGCTATCCTACTAGTGTTATTAACACTACTAGAAGTAGCAGTAGCCGTAATTCAAGCTTACGTATTTGTTCTATTATTAAGCCTATACCTACAAGAAAACGTCTAATGACCCACCAAGCACATGCATATCATATGGTTGATCCTAGCCCATGGCCCTTAACCGGCGCAGTAGCTGCTCTCCTAATAACATCAGGCCTAGCAATCTGATTCCACTTTCACTCAACAACCTTAATAACACTAGGTCTAGTATTATTGCTTCTCACCATATATCAGTGATGACGAGACATTGTACGAGAAGGCACCTTCCAAGGCCACCACACGCCTCCTGTACAAAAAGGCCTACGATACGGCATAATCCTTTTCATTACATCAGAAGTCTTATTTTTCCTAGGGTTTTTCTGAGCATTCTACCACGCTAGTCTTGCCCCCACACCAGAACTCGGAGGATGCTGACCCCCCACTGGAATTACAGTCTTAGACCCATTCGAAGTCCCACTACTTAACACCGCTGTTCTCCTAGCATCCGGCGTAACAGTTACATGGGCCCACCATAGCCTAATAGAAGGAGGACGTAAACAAGCCATTCAATCCCTCGCTCTAACAATCCTACTAGGTCTATACTTCACCGCTCTCCAAGCCATAGAGTATTACGAAGCCCCTTTCACTATTGCAGACGGAGTATATGGCTCAACATTCTTTGTAGCAACGGGCTTCCATGGGCTCCACGTTATTATTGGCTCCTCTTTCCTAGCTGTCTGCCTCCTACGACAAATCCAGTATCATTTTACATCAGAACACCACTTTGGATTTGAAGCAGCTGCCTGATATTGACACTTCGTAGACGTTGTATGATTATTCTTATATGTCTCTATTTACTGATGAGGCTCATATCTTTCTAGTATTCCAAAGTTAGTACGAGTGACTTCCAATCACCTAGTCTTGGTTAAAATCCAAGGAAAGATAATGAATCTAATTATAATTATAATAGCCATCTCCACTGCCCTGTCCATAATCCTGGCCCTAGTGTCATTCTGATTACCACAAATGAGCCCTGATACAGAAAAACTATCCCCCTACGAATGCGGTTTCGACCCCCTTGGATCAGCACGCTTACCTTTTTCCCTGCGTTTCTTCCTAATTGCTATTCTATTTCTACTATTTGACCTAGAAATCGCTCTCCTATTGCCACTACCCTGAGGAAATCAACTACCAGATCCCTCATATACCCTCCTGTGGGCCGCAACTGTACTAATTCTACTTACATTAGGCCTAATTTATGAGTGAATTCAAGGGGGCCTAGAATGAGCTGAATAGGGAATTAGTCCAAGCATAAGACCTCTAATTTCGGCTTAGAAAACCACGGTTAAAGTCCGTGATTCCCTTATGACACCCGTATACTTCACCTTTACCTCAGCATTTGCCCTCGGGCTAACAGGCCTAGCATTCCACCGTAATCATTTAATATCAGCATTACTCTGCTTAGAAGGAATAATGTTATCTTTATTCCTAGCCCTAGCCCTTTGAATATTACAATTAGAAGCCACTGCCTTTTCTGCCGCACCCATCCTACTACTAGCCTTTTCAGCCTGTGAAGCTAGCGCAGGTCTAGCATTATTAGTTGCTACAGCCCGAACCCACGGGACAGACCGCCTACAAGCCCTAAACCTATTACAATGCTAAAAATTCTAATTCCCACAATTATACTCTTCCCCACGATTTGAATGGCCTCTCCAAAATGACTATGAACTACTGTAGCCTTACAAAGTTTCACTATTGCCCTAATTAGCCTTACTTGACTAAAATACCCCTCAGAAACAGGATGAACCTCGTCCAACCCTTACATAGGCACAGATCCATTATCAACCCCCCTACTAGTCCTTACCTGCTGACTACTTCCCCTTATAATCCTGGCCAGCCAAAACCATATCAAAACAGAGCCAATTAGCCGTCAACGAGCCTATATTACATTATTAGCCTCCCTACAAGCATTTCTAATTCTAGCATTTGGGGCCACTGAAATTATTATATTCTATATCATGTTTGAAGCAACCCTAATCCCAACATTAATTATTATTACCCGATGAGGAAATCAAGCTGAACGGCTAAGTGCAGGAACTTATTTTCTATTCTACACCCTGGCCGGCTCCCTGCCCCTACTAGTAGCCCTCCTACTACTATATACTGATCTAGGAACTCTATCAATAATAACCATTCAATATTCCCAGCCTCTAAATCTTCATACATGAGGAGACAAAATCTGATGAGCTGGCTGTTTAATCGCATTCCTAGTAAAAATACCATTATATGGCATCCACTTATGACTACCAAAAGCCCACGTAGAAGCCCCTGTAGCAGGTTCAATAGTACTAGCAGCAATTCTATTAAAACTAGGAGGATATGGTATAATACGAATAATAATTATCCTGGACCCCCTATCAAAAGACCTAGTATACCCTATTATTGCCTTAGCCCTCTGAGGAGTAATTATAACAGGTTCTATTTGCCTACGACAAACAGACCTCAAATCACTAATTGCCTATTCATCCGTGAGCCACATAGGCCTAGTAGCAGGAGGCATTCTAATTCAAACACCATGAGGTTTTACCGGGGCCTTAGTACTAATAATTGCCCATGGCTTAGTATCCTCTGCCTTATTCTGCCTAGCTAACACCACCTACGAACGAACCCACAGCCGAACAATAGTATTGGCCCGAGGCCTACAAATTATCTTTCCACTAGCAGCCACCTGATGATTCATTGCTAACTTAGCAAATCTAGCACTGCCCCCTCTCCCTAATCTAATAGGAGAATTAATAATCATTACAACAATATTTAATTGGTCCCCCTGAACTCTTATCCTAACAGGGGCAGGAACTCTTATTACTGCAACCTACTCATTATATCTGTTCTTAATAACACAACGGGGGCCCCTCCCACAACACATCATTAGCCTACAACCTTTCCACACACGAGAGCACCTATTAATAACGCTCCACCTTCTCCCTGTTATCCTCCTTATTACAAAGCCTGAAATCATATGAGGTTGATGATACTGTAGATATAGTTTAACACAAAACATTAGATTGTGGTTCTAAAAATAGAGGTTAAATTCCTCTTATCCACCGAAAGAGGCCAGAAGCAATAAGGACTGCTAATCCCTATCACCATGGTTAAACTCCATGGCTCATTCAACCGCTCCTAAAGGATAATAGTTCATCCGTTGGTCTTAGGAACCAAAAACTCTTGGTGCAACTCCAAGTAGCAGCTATGGTAAATACTATTATAATCACTACTCTCCTATTAACCTTAACAGTCCTTATTTGGCCTCTCGCCCTAACACTTAACCCACAACCTCTAAAACAAGACTGAGCCCTTAAATACGTTAAAACAGCAGTAAGCACCGCATTCTTCATTAATATTATCCCATTACTCATTTTTTTAGACCAAGGAACAGAGACTATTATTATCACATGAAACTGAATAAACATTTCAAGCTTCGACATTAATATTAGTTTTAAATTTGACCATTACTCATTAATTTTTACTCCAGTGGCCCTATACGTCACATGGTCTATCCTAGAATTTGCATCATGATATATACACGCCGACCCCCATCTAAATCGATTCTTTAAATATTTACTATTATTTCTAATAGCAATAATCACCTTAGTTACTGCCAATAATATATTTCAACTATTCATCGGCTGAGAAGGAGTAGGTATTATATCCTTCCTACTAATTGGCTGATGACACGGCCGAGCCGACGCCAATACATCAGCCCTACAAGCAGTTATTTACAATCGTGTCGGAGATGTGGGCCTAATTCTGGCCCTAGCCTGAATTGCAATAAACTTTAACTCCTGAGAAATCCCTCAAATCTTTCTCTTATCTCAAAACTTCGACATAACCCTGCCCTTAATAGGAATTATCCTGGCTGCTACCGGAAAGTCTGCACAATTCGGCTTACATCCTTGACTGCCCTCTGCCATAGAAGGCCCAACCCCCGTGTCAGCACTATTACACTCAAGTACTATAGTAGTTGCCGGTATCTTCTTATTAATTCGACTTCATCCATTAATAGAAAATAATCAACTAGCACTAACCATCTGCCTATGTCTGGGTGCCCTAACAACTCTCTTCACTGCCACCTGTGCCCTCACCCAAAATGATATCAAAAAAATTGTAGCATTCTCAACATCTAGTCAACTAGGCCTAATAATAGTTACTATTGGACTTAACCAGCCCCAACTAGCCTTCCTACATATTTGTACCCACGCCTTCTTTAAAGCCATACTATTCCTATGTTCAGGCTCCATTATCCACAGCCTCAACGATGAGCAAGATATCCGAAAAATAGGAGGATTACACAAACTCATGCCTTTCACCTCCTCTTGCCTTATTATTGGAAGTCTCGCCCTTACAGGAATACCTTTTCTAGCAGGATTCTTTTCAAAAGATGCAATCATTGAAGCTCTCAACACCTCTAACTTAAACGCCTGGGCCCTAACTCTTACACTAATTGCCACATCCTTCACAGCAGTCTACAGCCTACGGGTCATCTTCTTTGTAACCATGGGCTCCCCCCGATTCACAGCTCTAACCCCAATTAATGAAAATCACCAAACACTAACTGCACCTATCGAACGCCTGGCCTGAGGAAGCATTATTGCAGGTCTAATTATTACTCTAAACTTCCTACCATCAAAAACACCCATTATAACAATACCGCCCTCTCTTAAACTAGCCGCACTATTAGTCACAATTACAGGACTTATTATTGCACTAGCCCTAGCCACAATAACCACTAAACAAGTCAAAGCCTCTCCCTCACTATTACTACATAACTTTTCCAATATACTAGGATTCTTCCCCCCTATTGTCCATCGAATCATGCCTAAGCTAAACCTACTACTTGGTAAACAAGCAACTAAATTTGACCGACAATGACTAGAAATTGGACCAAAAGGTCTACACCCCACACATCACTATATTTCTACACTTTTTGATAAAACTAACACCAATATTATTAAAATTTATCTAACCTCCTATTTAATTTCAATTGCCTTGGCCATTGCTCTCTTATCAACATTTTAAACTGCTCGAAGCGCCCCACGACTTAAACCACGTGTTAACTCCAATACCACAAAAAGACACAATAATAGAACCCACGCACAGACAACTAACATTCCACCACCAACAGAATATATTAAAGAAACCCCGCCTACATCCCCCCGCACTATAAAAAATTCTTTAAATTCATCCACAACAATCCAGTCCCCACAACCACTTCAAAATCACCATCCCACTAGCCCCACCCCAAATAAATACATTAATACATAAGCTTTTACCGAACCTACACCCCACGTTTCAGGAAAAGGCTCAGAAGCTAAAGCCGCTGAATAAGCAAACACTACTAATATCCCCCCCAAATAAATTAAAAATAGCATTAAACCAATTAATGACCCACCATGCCCAATCAAAATTACACACCCAATACCAGCTGCCATTGCCAGCCCTAAAGCCGCAAAATAAGGCGCAGGATTAGAAGCAACCCCCACCAAGCCCATCACCAAACTCAATAAAAGAAGATCAAGAAAATACATCATAATTCTCACCCGGATTTTAACCAGGACTAATGACTTGAAAAACCACCGTTGTAATTCAACTATAAGAACTTATGGTCATCCGAAAAACACACCCTCTATTCAAAATTGTCAACGACGCATTAATTGATCTCCCAGCCCCCTCCAACATTTCTGCATGATGGAATTTTGGCTCCCTACTACTACTTTGTCTAATAATACAAATCATAACAGGATTATTCCTGGCTATACATTATACATCAGATATTTCAACCGCATTTTCATCCGTAGCCCATATCTGTCGAGATGTAAACTATGGGTGAATCATCCGAAATCTCCACGCTAATGGGGCCTCTTTCTTCTTTATCTGCCTTTATATACACATCGGACGAGGACTATACTATGGTTCCTACTTATATAAAGAAACCTGGAACATTGGAGTAATCCTATTACTTCTTGTGATAATAACAGCATTTGTTGGGTACGTCCTACCATGAGGTCAAATATCCTTCTGAGGTGCTACAGTCATCACAAACCTCCTTTCAGCAGTGCCTTATATAGGAGACATACTAGTACAATGGATCTGAGGTGGCTTTTCAGTAGATAATGCAACACTAACACGATTTTTTGCATTCCACTTCCTACTGCCATTCGCAGTTGTAGCAGCCACACTTCTACATGCTCTATTCCTACATGAAACCGGCTCAAATAACCCACTAGGGTTAAACTCCGACGCAGACAAAATTTCCTTCCACCCATATTTCTCCTACAAAGACATTCTAGGGTTTATTATCCTTTTAACAGCCCTCGCATCCCTAGCACTTTTCTCACCTAACCTGTTAGGAGACCCAGAAAACTTCACCCCCGCTAACCCTTTAGTAACCCCTCCTCACATCAAACCAGAATGATACTTCCTATTTGCATACGCCATCCTACGTTCCATCCCTAACAAACTAGGAGGAGTTCTCGCCCTACTATTTTCTATTCTAGTGCTTATAGTTGTGCCCCTGTTTCACACGTCTAAACAACAAGGCCTCACATTCCGTCCCATCGCCCAATTCATATTCTGGGTACTAGTAGCAGATGTAATAATTCTCACCTGAATTGGAGGAATACCAGTCGAACATCCATTTATTATCATCGGGCAAATTGCCTCCGTCCTATATTTCTCATTATTCCTGGTCCTAAACCCTCTAACAGGCTGACTAGAAAATAAACTTCTAAGCCTTCAATGCCCTAGTAGCTTAGCCCCTAAAGCGCCGGTTTTGTAATCCGGAGATCGAAGGTTAAAATCCTTCCTAGTGCCAGAAAAGAGAGATTTTAACTCCCACCCCTAACTCCCAAAGCTAAGATTCTAAACTAAACTATTTTCTGATAATGGTATGTTCCGACATGCATTAACTTACTATGGTATAGTACATAATATGCATAACACAACCCTATGCTTTAGTACATACTATGCATAATTTTACATAATGTCCTAAAAACATTAAAATAAGTTGGATATATAAATTATATAGTACTTTCCTACATCAGCTAATCACATAACCACTACATACATATGCCACCTATTGAAGTTCCACTAGAACTCCCGTTGACCGGAAGAAATTGCCTACCTCAAATAACTGCATGTTCCAATAATTCCTATGCCTGACCAACAATTAATTTACTTAAACCTTATTAATGTAGTAAGAAACCACCAACCCTATATACCTTAATGTACGGACTCCTTGATAGGGTCAGGGACAAAACTTGTGGGGGTTTCACAACTTGCACTATTACTGGCATCTGGTTCCTATTTCAGGTCCATTCGTTTCCAGCACCCACTTACTGTGAATTATCCTGGCATAAGTTAATGGTAGGACCTCTTTATAGCACAAACTCCCCAAGCAAAGCGTTCATTTAAAGGCATTCAACTCTTTTTTTGGGGTCACTTTCACTTGGCATATTTCATGCATCAATCCCAACTAGTCCCATCAAGAGAGTCCATTTCCTTGCGTTAATGAATAATTATGTGTGTCTTAATGACATAACCCTAAAGATCCACAAACATGTATTTCAAGTGCATACCTTTGTCCTTTACTCCTCATACTACCCTAAGAGCTGCCCCCCCTCTCGCGCGCGGTAAACCCCCCTACCCCCTAATGCCGAGCAAATCCTAAGTTATCCTGTTAAACCCCTAAACCAGGTTAAGTCCGATCGACATCATCAACTAGTTATGATATGTGTTGATATATAGTGTTATAAATTTGAATTATATTATATA